AATAATAGATAGGAATACCGCAAATAGAGCCATTGCAACACCCATCAAAGGGGTCGTTCCCCATCCAGGAGCTACTTTACCATATTCGGAATTCAATGGTTTCAATAACTTCCCTACAGTAGTGCTTCTTGGACCAGATCTAGAACTATCCTCAACAGTTTGTGTAGCCATAAATCTTATTTTGTATTCATTACGATCTGTTGACTTTGTATACCATTCCGTTGTAAATAAATGATCTTAGCATAGATCCGGTGTGGTCTTTCAATGCTATAATAATGGAAACAGCAACCCTAGTCGCCATCTTTATATCTGGGTTACTTGTAAGTTTTACTGGGTATGCTCTATATACTGCCTTTGGGCAACCCTCTCAACAACTAAGAGATCCATTCGAGGAACACGGGGACTAGTTGACGTAATCAGCCTCCAAATATTTGGAGGCTGATTACGTCAATGAAAATAATGAAAAATCATTTCATTTTTTAGTTGAAATTTTAGGTGGTTCCCGAAAAAAAATAGCGAAAAAAATTATCCCTAAAGTGGATACTAAGAGAAATGTATAAACCAATGCTTCCATAAATTTGATCGTGGTTTACAATTATAGCTTTCATACCTGTTTTGTTTACTTGGGAGTATCCCTCTGGATAAAGACAGAAAAAGAGTCAAAGAAACGGCAGCGATTTAAATCAAGATTCCTACAGTACCCTACCTATTAAATAAAATAATAAACAGAAACTAGAAGAAAAAAAGCAATGTTGCATCAGACTGCTTGTCGTTTTGTAGTTGGATCTCCAAGTTTTTGGAATGCCCCAAATTCCACTTGAGCATCCAAATCTGGATCAATACCAGCAAAAACATCTCTGAAGAGGGTTCTAGCACCATGCCAAATGTGTCCAAAGAAGAAAAGTAGAGCAAACGAAGCATGTCCAAACGTAAACCAACCTCTTGGGCTGCTACGAAAAACACCATCGGATTTCAAAGTCGCACGGTCTAATTCAAAAATCTCACCCAATTGAGCCCGTCTAGCATATTTTTTCACAGTTGCGGGATCACTATAACTCACTCCATTGAGTTCACCACCATAAAACTCAATAGTTACACCTACTTGTTCGACACTATATTTTGATTCTGCCCTTCTAAACGGGACGTCGGCTCTAACAATTCCGTCTCCGTCTACCAAAACAACCGGAAAAGTTTCAAAAAAAGTAGGCATACGGCGTACAAAAAGTTCACGCCCTTCTTTATTCCTAAAGACGGGGTGGCCCAACCATCCAACAGCTATTCCATCCCCATTGTCCATTGAACCTGCTCGGAATAACCCCCCTTTTGCTGGATTATTACCAATATAATCATAAAAAGCTAATTTTTCAGGAATTTTAGCCCAAGCTTCTGATAAACTTTGATTTTCAGCCAGTCCAGCACTAACTCTTCGATATATTTCTTGTTGAAAGTATCCCTGATCCCATTGATAACGAGTAGGACCAAATAATTCGATAGGAGTAGTTGCAGAACCATACCACATAGTTCCAGCAACAACAAAAGCTGCAAAAAAGACAGCAGCAATACTACTGGAAAGAACGGTTTCAATATTGCCCATACGTAATCCTTTGTATAGACGTTGAGGCGGACGAACACTAAGATGGAATAGGCCCGCTAATATACCCAACGTCCCTGCTGCAATATGATGAGAGGCAATTCCTCCCGGAACAAAAGGGTCAAAACCCTCCACGCCCCACGCCGGGTTTACGGGTTGGACCTTTCCGGTTAGTCCATAAGGGTCGGATACCCATATTCCAGGACCATATAATCCTGTTACATGAAATGCGCCAAAACCGAAGCAAGCCACTCCTGAAAGAAATAAATGAATTCCAAAAATCTTGGGCAAATCCAAAGAAGGTTTTCCTGTACGTTCATCACAAAAAATTTCTAGATCCCAATATACCCAATGCCAAATAGCTGCCAAGAAGCACAAACCAGAAAACACGATATGTGCTCCGGCTACCCCTTCGTAACTGCAAAGACCCGGATTCGTTATAGTCCCTCCTGTAATATTCCAACCGCCCCACGAATTGGTTATTCCTAAACGAGTCATGAAAGGTATAACGAACATACCTTGTCTCCACATTGGATCAAGAACGGGGTCGGAGGGATCAAAAACTGCTAATTCATATAGAGCCATCGAACCAGCCCAACCAGCAACCAGAGCAGTATGCATTATATGAACAGAAAGTAAACGACCGGGATCATTCAATACAACAGTATGAACACGATACCAAGGCAAACCCATGGAAATACCCCTTTATCAACGAAAAATAGACACTATGTAACTTTATTGCGTTGGAAAAAACTATGCTACGTACCCCCCTTTTTAGGTAATTATTTCGGAGAAAGGATTAATATTTGTTCTATTCTGTTAGTAATAATGGAACAATTCAATTCATAGAAAAAAGGGAAGCGGATCTATTCTATATCCGATAAGTACCAATATGCAATGGGGGTTAATTCTATTTTATATGAACCAAGATAGCTATTATTGTTGATCATTCAGAAGCCCGTTCGTAAAAAATTTCCTTTAGTTTTATTCATTCTCTCTTACTTTACTTTTATTTTATATTTTAGCTTATTCAACTTATGTATTAAATATCATTAATTTAAATATGATTAATCAAGTAGGAAAAAAGGATAATAGTATTAAAAACCGAAACCCCAATTTTACGTTTCCACATCAAAGTGAAATAGAGAACTTCATTCTCTTTTTTTTTCATTTCATGCCTATTGGCGTTCCAAAAGTACCTTTTCGAAGTCCTGGAGAAGGAGATACATCTTGGGTTGACATATAGTGCGACTTGTCAGATATATCGGGCTATATGGGATTTCCCCATTTTCTCCCTCGATCGAGATATCCTCTGTTTCGCTCAAAAAGATTGATTTAATTTTCAAAAATTTGTAACGCGAAGCGCAAAAAATAAAGTAGAATTAAATGCAGGGAGTATTTAAATTGATATTAGATTATCAAAAATTTTTTATGGTTTACGTGATCGGACTAATAAAATGAAGTATCCAGGCTCCGTTTAGCAAAAACCCAATTGATAATTAATATATAATATTTTTATAATTACTACTTATATGATATGCAAAATTATGATAAAAATTCTATAAAAAATTTTGAAACAGGGCGATCTAAAACTGTTGCTCAAATCAAATATCAAATAAAATAATATAATTCAAAATTTGTTGACTATTTGACAGAAGACATGTGAAAGAAATGAATTGAAAAAAAAAAGAAGGAGTAGTAAAAAAAGACGCGGTATTTGGTTCATTTGTCCTATATGTGCAAATCAAAATCGGGCAAATTTTTCCTTTTACTCGGGGTAGAGCATAAACCTAAAAAATGGAATAAAAAAAGGAAGAAGCCCGTTCAGGAACAAGAAAAAACCATCGCCATTTCAACTGAATCTCGATGAAAAAAAAAAAAAAATATCAATGAATCAAATGAGTCTGACAGGGTTAATCAATCGTTTTATTAGAGGATTATAATATCTAATACAAGGTACAAGGCACCAAAACTAAATTTTTCTTTTACTTTTGGGAGCAAGCCCTTCCGTTATAAGTTAGAAAGAAAAACCCTCTATGAAAAAAGGGGAGGTTGGAATCGACACATTGATTTTTTCACAATTTTTGTTGAACCGTATGCACCAAAAGGTGCCTGTACGGCTCCTAAGGAATAAAAATTTATCCTAATCAACCGACTTTATCGAGAAAGATTATTTTTTTTAGGCCAAGAGGTTGATACCGAAATCTCGAATCAACTTATTAGTCTTATGATATATCTCAGTATAGAAAAGGATACCAAAGATCTTTATTTGTTTATAAACTCTCCTGGTGGATGGGTAATATCTGGAATGGCTATTTATGATACTATGCAATTTGTGCGACCCGATGTACAGACAATATGCATGGGATTGGCCGCTTCAATAGCATCCTTTATCCTGGTCGGAGGAGCAATTACCAAACGTATAGCATTCCCTCACGCTTGGCGCCAATGAGTTTTTTTTTTGAGAAAAAAATACTATGCCTTCGCCATCGTAAATATGAATTAGTTAAGTAATAATAGCATGGCACTTCGAATTCAATATGAAATTTTTTAGATTAAAAAAAAATTCGATTATATATTGAAAGAGTAGTATGAGATAAGGAAGAGGTTTTTCAAATGATATCTTACCTATTTGGGCACATTTCAGCGTCACAAACTTTGTTTTCACACCGTACAAAAAAAAAAAAAGACACTTTGGGATTGCTGAATCATAGACGAATCAAAAAAATGATATATAAAGCAACGGAACCATCATAGTATTTTTTTAACTCCTACAAAAAAAAGAAGGATGGTAATTGGATGATTTCTGGATCTGCGTATAATACAACCTATATTTTGTTTTCTTTCGCCAAAAGGAAAGGTAAAAAAAGTCAATTCCATTGTGGAGCCGTATGCAATGCACAAAAAAAGCCTGTACGGTTATTCAATTTTATCTGTTTTTTTTATTTTGGTTATCCCGTCTCATTCTGCGAAATAGAAAAACCTTTTTCTATTATATCATCAGGGTAATGATCCATCAACCCGCTAGCTCGTTTTATGAGGCACAAACGGGAGAATTTATCTTGGAAGCGGAAGAATTACTAAAACTTCGCGAAACCATCACAAGGGTTTATGTACAAAGAACGGGCAAACCTATATGGGTTGTATCCGAAGACATGGAAAGGGATGTTTTTATGTCAGCAACAGAAGCCCAAGCTCATGGAATTGTTGATCTTGTAGCGGTTCAATAAAAAATAGGAGCGATTTCATGCAAATCCACAATTTCTAATTTTATATCTTTTTAGATTAAAGGTTTAGTTTCATATTCTCTTCAATATAAAAAAATATTGAAGAGAATCTTGAAGAGAAGTAATTCAGAATTAGCCGGTTAGAACTAATCTAAACCAGCCCATTATTTATATGATTCCGTATGCCAACCATTAAACAACTTATTAGAAATACAAGACAGCCAATCCGAAACGTCACGAAATCCCCAGCGCTTCGGGGATGCCCTCAGCGACGAGGAACATGTACTCGGGTGTATGTGCGACTCGTTTAGATCATAGACTGAGACATAAAAAGTAAATTCTTTTTGAAATATCACGGATCAGTACCTGTGAATAAAATAGAATGGACGAACTCGATTCATTATTTAAAAAATATGGATCGTTCATATATTCTATTGTGTCTGAAACTTATGGTTTACATTGGTGCAAATCCAATCAACTCCATTTTTTAGAAAACCCCCAATGATAACAAATGATTATCCATTAAGCGGGGGAAATTCCATTTTTTAGAAAAAAAATTCCACTCTTGAAAGAAAAGAACGGACTAACAGGGTAAATGACCTAATCAATTTTAAAAATGAAATACCGTTACTGTATAAAGGGGATCTCATTGTGAAAGACCTATTACTGGAATATTCATGGGGTAGAGCCAAAGAATGTGAATTGTACAAGTTACCAATAGTATTGATTAATTAAAAGAAGGAGCTCCGGTGTATAGAGAGGACCTCACCGTTTTAGAAGTAACCATAGAAACGATGGAACCCACTATTTATCCAATTCTATTTTTTTATATCAAGGGAATTTCTCCTTTCAAAGCAAAGGAAAATACCTAGCAAAAAATAGTGGTGGGGAAGGTTAGAGTAGCAAAAGCCATTGGAATTTTTTTTATACATTGGAATAATTCGTTTGGTTATTAATAGACTAGTAAAGGGGAAAAGAATAACTAAAAAAAGAATTAGTTATTCATCAAAGTTTGATTTATTCAATGACTAGAATTAAACGCGGATATATAGCTCGGAGGCGTAGAACAAAACTTCGTTTATTTGCATCAAGCTTTCGAGGGGCTCATTCACGACTTACACGAACTATGACTCAACAGAGAATAAGAGCTTTAGTTTCGGCTCATCGGGATAGGGGTAAAAGAAAAAGAGATTTTCGCCGTTTATGGATCACTCGAATAAATGCCGTAATTCACGAAATGGGGGTATTCTATAGTTATAATAAATTAATACACAATCTGTACAAGAAGCAATTACTTCTTAATCGGAAAATACTTGCACAAATAGCTCTATTAAATAGGAGTTGTCTTTATACAATTTCGAATGACATAAAAAAATAAGGGGATTGGAAGAAATCCACGAAAATATTTGAAATAGAGTTCTAAGGAGAATGAGCTCGGGGAAGGTAGAGTAGAAATTAGTATTATAAAAAAAAGTCGTCAAAACAAAACGAGAGTATATAGTCGCGAAAAAACGAGTTATGCTTTTCAACGATTCTTTTAATTTTTTTTTTTTATGATAGATACAGACGTAACAATCAAATTTTTATTCTTGATTGGATTTTTGGAACAAAACATTAATCTCTTTTTTAATTCCTTCAGATTGGAATTGTTATTAAATTGAAGAATAAGTCTATTTTTTTCTGGTTCTAAGGCTAGTAGTTCTAGGGGTCGACTCACTTCTTTCAAATTGTTTCTGATTATTAAGAAAAGGTAACAAAGATAAAATACGAGCTTGTTTTATAGCAATAGTGATTAATCGTTGTTGTTTTAAAGTAACTCTATTCACCCGCCTAGATAATATTTTTCCTTGTTCACTAATAAATCGACTAATTAAACTCATGTTTCTATAATCAATTCGATCCCCCGATTGGATCGGGGGCAAACGCCTACGAAAAGATCGCTTGGATTTAGTAAAAAGTCGCTTAGATTTATTCATAATTTTTATTTTTATTCCTTATCTCTAAAATCCTATTTTGATCGGATCAAAATAAACACGATTTCTATATAGAATTAAGAATATAGGATTAGATTTCTTTCTATTGATTTATTTGTTTATATATATATATATATGTAATAATATAGAGATACTAGCATTATTCCTGTTTTTAAAATAAAAGTTGACATACAAGCACTCAATTTGATCTATTTCTTGATTTCCCCGTGAATTGTATGTTTATAACAATAGGGACAGAATTTTCTCAATTCCAATCGACTAGGGGTGTTATGCCGATTCTTTTGAGTAATATATCTGGAAATTCCCGCGGATTCCTTCTTAATATCATTTCGAACACAACCGGTACATTCCAAAATAATTGTTACTCGAACATCTTTACCCTTGGCCATGAAACCTCCTTTGGATTTATGATTCACCTCAATCTTCTATTTTAATTTTAGGATCCAGAAAGAACAAGAACCAAAAAAATAGAAGCTGTTAACTAAAAAAAATTCTGAAATATTTCGTTGCAATGAATATTTTATTAATTTTTAATTAAATAAAAATAATAAGTAATACAATGATTTTGTGAAAACTATATTTAAAATCTTTGTACAGTTTTTTTTTTAGTATCTCATAGGATACTCTTTCCCTAGCAACACTTTTTTTGTTCTATTACTAATTTAATTGGATCCTGAACCCTCGTTTTTATGACCTTTCCCCCCCACCTTTTCTAATAAGTTTTTTAGAATAAATTAGAAAAAGTGAGGGGGGGGATTAGTCCCCGATCGTTGATTATATCTCTAAATTTTTCACCCCTTTCTGATGTTAATAACTAGAATGAAAAAAAGGGAAATGTTAATGCATCTGGAAATAAACGATTAATCTCTATTAATAAACCTGCTAACGAACCGAACCATAGAGTACTTAGTACTGGTGCTACGGAAAGATATGTTTTTAGATCTCGCATTTGAAATCCTCCTTCTTTCTTCTTTATTGTATTACATTATATATAGTAATATATAAAACTACAGATGTACATATAATTAAGAAGTTCTTGTATTTGTATACGTAACTTCCGTCCCCCCGCTTTCAAAATTAGAATTTCAATATTGTCTATGTCTACTAGAACGATCTTATAGATTCCATTTGAAAACGTAAACGCCTATTTATGTAAAATTGAAATTGAGAGAATTTTTGTAAAAAAAAAAAAAAAGTAAATTTTTTAATTATATCTTTGTTATCTGATATGAGAAAAAAAAAAGACGAAATTAATTTGATATGATATACCAATAAAAAGAAGAAGGATGTGGAAAACAAGACAGGAATTCTCTACAATGACACTGTAAACCTATTGAAAGGGATGTAGCGCAGCTTGGTAGCGCGTTTGTTTTGGGTACAAAATGTCACGGGTTCAAATCCTGTCATCCCTACCTATTACTGCTCAGAAGAGCAGTAACGAGGTATCTATTTTGATCCATTTTTTTTTATCGGACATACATTTACATTTAATTCTGAAATTTATGATATACTATGTATGATATAGTATATACGTACAAAATCGAGTCGGGTTAAAGAATGCCCTCTTTCTAGCCTTTTCGTTTTTTATAAAAAAAACAAGAAAAACGCTCTTAGTTCAGTTCGGTAGAACGTGGGTCTCCAAAACCCAATGTCGTAGGTTCAAATCCTACAGAGCGTGATTTCACTCTTGTTTATTAGATTGTATCAAAATTCCACTGTTCGCAAATTACTGAGCAGCAATCTTAATTAGACCTCCCGCATAGGAAAGCAAGAAGGAGGTCAGTAAAAAAAACGAGATGTTAATTAATTAAAAGTCCAACTGATCACCACGTCTGTATTGTAAATAAGCAGTTACGAATAATCCAGACAAAGTAATAGGAATTAGACCTAAGACGATTCCAAATAAAAAAACTTCAATCATTTGAATTTTCTTTTGTTTTCATTTTTGAAAGGGAGAAAAGAGAGGTACTATCTATTCCTAGCTCTTAATCTGTATTGCCAATGAATCTCAATGACCAAAATTGGGTAATTAACACGGTAAGGAACTATCGAACATATGAAATACCACCGAAATCCTTTTTTATAAAAAAATCTGCATTCAATTAATTTCAAATAAGTCGTATTTTGCTTAGACCAATAAATAGAACTGAGGTTATAGTTAAAGCTGCTAGTAGAAAACCGAAATAACTAGTTATAGTAGGCATGAAGGGACTCAATAAAATATGTTTTTTATACATATGTTTCTAAAGTACTTCCCTAAGTTTCAATTGAAATTTTTTTTTAAGAAATAGAGAAAGATAACTAGTTCCAAGAATTAAAAAAATTCAATTGAAAATTTGTGAATTATCAATCATTATAGGTGGTATGAACAAAAATCGAGAAAGATCAAAAGAACTCAATTCATCGTCTTTGGCATCTGCACTATCTCAGGAGTCAGAATTCACGTAACTAATTAATTGAATTAATTGAAAAACTCTTTAAGAAATAAAAAAAAAAAAAATAATACATAAAAAAAATAACTCTATTATCTAACTTCAGCCAAAACATATAACTTTTTTTGAATTAATATGTAAAAATTTGAAAATAAGTTGTTTGATTCTTTTTTTTTTTTTATTGACCTTAGAACCTAGAATACGCCCCTTTCTACTTTTTTAAAATTGAATTTACTTAAATTTGAACTCATTAGATTAAATAGTGGAGCAGTTTTCTTCATTTAATCTATCGAATGAGACTAAAAAGAAAAGAGGTATCCGACACGGAGAACGAGATTAGTCAAAAAAATATTTATTTATTTTAACTAGATTTTAAAAGATAACTAGATTTTTAAAACTTGTACTTAGCAATTTCTATTATCGTTTCCTTTCGAGGTTTTAGGTTTTTTTCTTTCGAGATTATATAGAAAATAGAGTGAAAAACCCATCACCTTTGTAGTTAGTTAAAGAAAGAAAAAAACCTTTGAATTGTGAATTGAATACAACAAAACAATGCACGCATTACAAATATTTAGTATTTTTTTATTATTTTTATTTGTTGTTCTTTTTAATTGATCCAATCCAAAACTATTCTTCTTTTTCTTGTTACTGCAAATTAATTCCTTAAAATGAAACAAAAAGTAAAAGGAGGGGATCACATTATCATTAAAAAAAAAATCTATTCTACAATTATGCATATGCAATGAAAATAAAATT